ATATCAATGAACTTCTATGAAATGGTTTCACGGGATTCAGCCAATTGTCTTGATCGTGGGATATCATTGATAAATAGGAATCCATGTTATCAAAGGATTTCCTTCGATTATTTCCAGTAGGGAATGAGTCAATCATCCACTTTGGTATCTTATTGAACAAAATGAACCAAAATGGTGATATTCTTCCTCCATGGATCAATAATTTCGATTTTTGGGAAGTATCATGATCATCCAATAACAATAAGAAGGGTTTCAATTTTTTCAAATGAACGATTTGAAGACCTATTGATTCTAACAACTGATTGCAGAGTTGATCATTCGGACCTTTCAATTCATAGATGTGGATCTCGGACCTATGAATGGGGATATTCCCAAAACTAACAAAGAAAAAAGGAAGTGGGTTAGACACGAAGAGAATCAACTTGGATAAAAAAAGAAGTGACTTAGACAAATCTTTTTTGTCGATAACTCCAGACCAATCAATCGAATATTGATTAATACGTAAGTGATCGAACACTACTTGAAAACGGCTCTTCTGCTCAGAAACGAAATGCTCCAAATGTTCCTGAAAATTATTGCTCCCATTGGACCATTTGTATCTATATGCATTAGGATCCCGATTCATGGATCTCTCAGTTCGAGAAATAAAAAGAAGAGGATCGAACCATTTCTTCTGACTCTTTTTCAAATTTGAAAAATGTTGGTTGATCGTATATTTCATTATAGTTCTATGATTCATACTTTCATTTCCTATTTGATCCCTTTGAATTCCATATTCGAAGTTGTGATCGGATCTATTCATTAAAAAGAATCGATTCAATACATTTCTTATGTACCCATAGGTGCTATATTGGATTTGAATCAGATTTCGGATAAATCTATATTGATTGACTGCCTCCATTATGTTGTTGCTAGCAAATACCACTATTTTTGTGTTTGGATCTTCCAAATAATTCCCACAGGAGATCCGGACCCATTTTTTTCTGATCCTTCGATAAAAAGATTCATTCTCTTCATAAAAAATAGGAGGTAGAACCAATAAAGATTTCTTTTTCGATTCATCCCTGGAGTTGAATACCTCATTCAAGAATTGTTTTTGACCCAATCCGTAGGAATCAATAGAAAAGGAAAATCCCCTATGATACACCAGATCCGGCTCGGTTATTGATAGAGTGAATAGATCTGCCATTTCTTTAAATATCTCTTCTGATTCAAAATCGTGGTGGAACGTGTATCCTCCCCTGTTCTGGTCATGGACTAGATGAAAAAAATAAAAAAATGGATTTTTGTTCAAGAATGAAATCTTATTTGAACTGTCCATATCCAGTTCATCCTTCGCACATCCCGGATCTGATGAAATAGGATGAATTGAAACGGTATTTTGTAAATACGTAATTATCTTGAATATATTCACCATTTCTTTATTTTCCGATTGCCTGAAAGGGACAAAAGAAACATCTTGTTGTTTCTTCAACAATTTATGATCTCTAGTGGACCTCTCAGTAGGATTCGAACCCAGATGAAGTTCTGACCATCTGTCATAGAAAAAAGAACGAATGGATCTTGTAGGATTCCCAATAAATTCTTCGATTTCTTCCGGAAGCAGATGATTATTCATCTGCTTCTCACGTTCCGTGAATAGCCGGGACATTGAGGAATATCCAGAAAGGCATTTCGGGAATCGGTCTGATTCTATCTCCGTTCGTTCCGTTTGAAGAAAGGAAGGATCCCAAATAATCGACCTTCTTTTTAGTTGTTGAATATCTCTTTGATTGATCAATATGTGATATTCCGAATCCTCATTACTAAGGGAATCAAAATGATCTCTGGGTGAGGATCCTTTCAATTGGCTAGAATCCGTTACTTGAACGAAACTAGATCTTGTGGAATCATATTTAATATTGGACGATCCATTCCGTACCTTGCTAAAAAACCGATCCTTGTTTACCAACCACACATTGTCTAACCAAACCCAATTCTCTATTGATACGTTCCTAAAAAAATCCGATTCGTGCGGATTCTTCCCCCAACTAACGAAGAGATCTTGACGGAATTGCCACATATGAAATGGAACACAATTTTGCAAAGAAATAGCCCACCTGTTTCTAGAGAAGAGATGGGAAACATGCTCAATATCATTTGATTGAATAGTTGACCCAGCTCCTTGTTGTTTGAAGAAACCCTTCACTTCAATTGGTATTTTTTCAAGAAAAGAAGACATGAGATAACAAATCAAGTCTTTCACTAAGATTTCAAATAGCTGTCCCGACTTCAAGTTGATTATGTTTCGCCTCTTCCTCAGAGAAAGACGATCAAACAATTCCCAATCATGGTCCTTGCAGATCGGATGATCATCCATATAATATACAAAAAGAAACTCCATATATTTGATATCTTTCTCTTTGAATGAGATCTCAATTCTAGCGGCGGTTTTTTTAGATATCTTACAACTAGAATCCCTCCTTTTTCCGATCCAGTTCCTCCACCACCTCGAACCCCA